AACCAACCAAGACTGAACACTAGCCCCATTTTGTAGACGGGTTGGGACCGGCCTTCTATCCCGGTGAACAATGTTCCACTGATTAGGCGGGGACAGGATTCGAACCTGCAATCTTCAGGTCATGAGCCTGATGAGTTGACCAATTCCTCTACCCCGCTTCTTCCCCTTCTCTTTCGAACTCCGAAAACCAAGGTTCGACTTGCATGTGTTAAGCATATAGTCTGAGTAGCATGATTGGAGCTTCTTAGCGCTTAGGCCACTACCTAAAAGTAAGCTTTTCGCTCTTTTCCTCTTACATAACTTAGATGGAGGAGATAGTAAGCAAGACTTTCTACGCAACGATTTCTTCTTCTCTTATGATTTATCAAGTTACAGGGGGGAGACCAAAAAAAGGAGAGTAGATTGGCTGGTTTTTCCAGTCAAGTATAGTTGATAATCCCATTTTCTAATATGAATTTGAATAGATTCTCTTTATTATTATAAATATAGCTTTTTTATCTTCCACCTTATCTCCACAGCTTTGGGCGACCCCTTCCCCTTCCTCTTTTTTTTCGTTTCAAGCATGGACCTTAACTTACCGAACTGGCTTAGTAAAGTAGAAATCATTAGCTGTCAACTGTTCATAGTCAGCAGTGGAAGAGGGCGTAGCTTTGATTGCTCAAGTTGCCCTCTCATGGTTGAATGTGAAAAAGAATTGCTTTTGTTTAGCAACAGTCTTATAAGGATGATGCTTCCCCTGTGCCTTATCAATAATTAATAAGGAAGACCGGGCTAAAGGTAACTACTTTTTGCTCACCCGGTGAAAGGCATAGTAGGTAAAAAGGCTATTGGTTGCTTTACTTCCTTACCTCGGGTAGGTTGAAAAAGCTGCTAAGAAGAAAAGTTTTCTTTTCTCTTGCGACCTTCCACGCCAAGGAGGGTTGAAGGGATCGATCCCAATAGCCTTTCACGAGGGGAAAGACCCATTCTTTATAGCCGTTACGAAAGCTCCCGAAGAGAAAGAGGTCTTTGCTGCTTGACTGCGTGAACCAGGTCCAGGTCTTGCATTTGGCATTCCCGCTGTTGACGTCCCATCGAGTTAGCTAGTTAAGGGTGAAAGGGATTTAGGAATGAATAGCAGGCAAAGTCCTTGCTAGGAATTCCGGGTAACTTTCTGTATTCCTTAAGGTTACAGGTGAAGCTGACTTCCTGCGGTAGCCCCTTGGACCTTAGCCTCTTAAGGGTTGGGTTCTAGTGGCGGGCTCTTGGGTCGTCCGGACCCATATCTGGTAAAAGTGGTGGCCTGGTTGTCCCCACACCCCCTTATCATGCGTGTCTGTGGGAGCAGTTTGTGCTAGCGTTTTGGCGCTCGCCTTATGGTTCTCAGTCCTCTTTCGCCGAGATGCCCTTTAAAAAGATTTTTTCCCGCATCGGAACAAGACCCACTATACTAGATTTAGCCAATTCGGGTGCGGATGGGGATTCCCCAATAGATTCTACAGATTCGGATTTGGATGCCCCTGCGCATAAACATATGGATAGGGATGCCGATTCAGATGCGGCTAGAAAGGCTCGTTTGAGTGATTCATAAACCCTCGTCGGGATAAACAAGCAAAGGTTTCATCCTCTACTTATGGGAATGCTACTTCGAGAAATGCTGCTTCAGGATAAACTAGATATGTTGCGAGAGAAACTGGATATTTTCCTATGGCTTGGACCCTTTCACTCGAGAACTCAAAGGGGGGAAAGAATTCTTCAACATAGTCACAAGAAGGTGGTCTACGACCATTAGATCCCTAGAAAGAGGAGCAACTAAGAAGAGAGGGGTATAAAAGAATGAAAGGAATGTCTTCGATCTGGCTCTTGTTCCCTGTAGGTTTCTAGCACGCTAGGCTAGCTAAGAAAGGTATTCTATCTTTCTCTTTTTGTTGTTCGGCTCGATAGAATTGTTTAGAATCCTCTCCTAGCTTCCTCTTTCCATAGATATGCAGACTATAAAACGTCGATCAGAGAGCAGGGTTGTTCTAAGATATAGAAGTAGTTAAGGGCTTGACTAAGTAGTAGATATGGGATTGAGGGGCGCAGGAGTAGGGTTTACGAAAAGAAGGCTCCGGGTTGTACTCTAGAGGTAATGCTATACTCCATTCTTCCTCCCGGCTTCCTTTCTATTCTCACTCTCATCCGACTGATGAATGCAATTGGAGTAGAATCGCTTTCCCTTACTAGGTTTAGGAATCCGTAATTCTTCAAGAAGACGAGATTAACCCGGATCAAAAGAAAGCTTCTTATCGAGAGACAGATTACAGGAGAAAGCCCTATATCAGATGGCTTTCACTGCCCTTAGAGAAGAAGAGAAGAAAAGCCCTAGAGTAAGGGAAGGGAAGCCTCACAATAAGAGAGACTTTCTATCTTGCCTAGGCTATTCGATAGCGGACATAGTGGATTAGTTAGTAATGCCTAAGGTAACCCATTCAAAAAGTAAGGGCGCCCCATACCTACTCCCTCAGTAAAGAAGAAGACATCTATCTAATACCATTCTTATCTTTCTTATCTTGATCTAACGGCCTGGGAAGACCCATAAAGAAAGAAAGAGAGAACTCAAAGAGCAACTGCAACCTAAGAGCGGATAATAGCAGCGGATATATCGCTTTCTGTTTCCGCTCTATCTGCCAAGGGGAAATCCCGGTAAAGGGAACCCCGACCCCGAGAAGACCGTACTCATGTGCAACTAATTCAATAGGACCGGTTATGAACCCAAGAGCGGATAGGAGTACTCATACTCAAGGACCGGAAGCTCTCACAGCGTCAAGGCAAAGAATAACTCCTATTGGAAGAAGAGCGTTTACGATCAGAGCTAAAAGAGTGGGAGGGAATGAAATAGCAATAGCCGCTACTTCTGTCTGCGGCTATCTTCTCCTATTGATTAAGCCCTTCAAAGGAATTTTTTCTATTTCTTCTTTCTAAAGGCAAGGCTAAGCCATCCGCCCTTCATTGCAGGGTAAAAGGGGAGACGGTTCCCAAGGGGTGGCTAGTTCGAGTAAGAGAGACAGATACGGATAAGGTCCTTTTTTCTGAGAGACCCGCTCTTGACTTTAATCATACCCACTAGTAAGCGCAGTGGATGCTCCTTCATACAGGGTACAGAGAGGCAAGTGATGGGCACTACTCATCATAAGAAAGCAGTCATGCAGATAGAAAGAGTAAAACAATGACTCTGACTAAGTAAAGAGATGAGGTTTTTTTTTCTCATCTATTTTCCATACCACAGCTCTAGACTTGTGCCCCTATTCAAACTATGTTTCAATCATACCACCCTTGTGGGTTGTTCGCAATTCACATTAAAGACCCTTTCCAAAGGTTGAGTACCTTGGCTCGGGTAGGTGGTGCTGGGTTCCGTGTCCTTGGCAGGCTCGACCATCGGAGATCCGTTCATTACGAACGTTTTTTCTCGATGTGGACCAAGCTCCGACTTCCTTTTTAGCTTTGGCTCGGAAGAGGTCGGCCTTTGAGCCCGTATTGGAAGGGGATCTTGGTTTTTTTTATTAAAAAAGAAAAAACAGGAGTTACGTCTTATTCCCGAGGAGATGTTTGATCTCCCTAGTCTAGGGACTTCTTGTAAGGGCCCCTTATTTATGGAATGGGTAATGTGTTAAAGGATAGCTTAGGTACTGCAGTTGGTTTGGAATTAGACTACCTTAATATCAGACATCAAAGACAACACAGAATCCAAGTCCAAGACTTGAGTGATAATGCTAGAGAACGTATCCTTCTTGGCAAGGCAAACAACCTTTGCCAAGGTTCCGAAGGAAAGATAGATCTGAACTAACACAATCACTATAATCATCCCTCTTGTATGTATATAAGTTTTTCGATGAAAAGAGGGGATTATGATACCCTAGGAGCGTGTCAGAAAGATGGGTACGCGAAGTGAGTAATGGTTAAATTCTCCGCCACAAGCCCTCTGAAGCGAGGATGCACACTGCTTTAAATAGAAAGCGCAATGCAACATCCCCGAACGTCGGGCCGTCCTCATTACCGTAAGAGCAAACAGGTAAGCTCCAATACATAACTCCTTAGTACGTCAGCGGCTATCAAGATCGCTTTGTTAAGCAGTGACCTTAATAACCGAGAGTCTTCTAAAACTCTCTGCCACAAACTAAAGAATTGAATTACCTTGCGCCGGTATCATTTCGCTTGAGCCGGGAACTCCTGTTTACCTTGAGACAGGTATTCCTTCTTATAGATATCACCGAAAAAGCGGAAGACTAAGAAGACTTTGTCTCGCCCACGCCCAGGAAAGAAAAGATCAGATCAGCAACGGCTTTCGAGTAGAGGATTTTTTTGCTTTTCATTATTCCCTCGGAGTTGAGTTATAGTTAGCAGATGGGATCTAATTCATTAGAGGAAGGGATGGTGATTAACTGATAGAACCTCTTCTCTTCTTTCAAATCGCATCTCTCAAGTGAGAAGAAAAGGCCCCCCACGGAGCGGTGGGAAAGCAAGGGCGTAGCAGGAAGAAGAAGTATGAAAGCAGCAAATCTTTCCTCCTCTGATGAGGCTTAGTTCAGCTAGCCCTAGACAGATCACATCTCATTAGAAAGGCAGGTATTTTCTTTTTTATTTAGGATCTTTCTTATTTACCTTTAAGGCATCCTATTCCCCGTTTTGACTTTCTTTTGGAATCGTCTTCTTTTAAATAAGATCTTCTCCCTTGTTCTTCCCTCTTCCTATGATGAAGACCTGCTAAGTGATTTCCGAAAGCTCCCAATAGGCCACGTAGCAGCTTAAGCTTATATTATAATAAAGTAAGTAGGAAGGAGCGAAAGCTACTCGACCAGACGGGAGAGGCGACCAAAGGAAGCTGGTTCACCTTCTCTCCTCCGTTACAACATAGGTCGTTCCAATCCCGGATGAAAATATTCCTAAACTGAAGTCAAGGAGGAAAGTTCCATCGTGTCCTTCAAAGATCGATCTGATAATTGCGTATATAAGGTTTTACCTAACTAGCCCTAAAGGTAACTTAAAATCCTCAAGCTCTTCTAGATACGTTTTCTCGGGATTTTTGCTTTCATTAGAGTGGTATCAGAGCTCTATTCTGAAGATTACATATAGAATAGTTCCTCTTACGATTAGTCGTAATTATTTATTTAATAGTTAGATTGGAATTTACCCTGATGAAATCCCTTGTGGGCTTACGAAAAGAAAGATATCCTTAAAGAAAGCATTACACATGAAGAAGAGTAGGCTTGCTTCTTTCAAGGCCACTTTACACCACTTATGCCTACCAAGCGGATACATTCTTCCCGGGATTTAGAAAGAGTTATAGGAAGCTAGCTCGTAATGCTCTAGTCTTATGTTTCGCCCGAGGCTTATTTGAGGTTTGGAGTTACGCTTGCTTTCCTCAGTCAGACTTACGGGATGAGGAAGGGATATTGAAATTGCGGAGCTTTCCTAACTACCTGTTGTATCCTTTCTTTACTTGCTAGCCCGTTAGATTTTTTTGGCCAAAGCAGCTTATCTTCCTCTAGCGGATAAAGTAGTTAAGCCCTAAGAAGCTAGATAGTGAGCTTATGGCTTACTTGCCTTTTTCCTTAAGGAAGAATCGAAGAGTGGATGCTTTCTGCCTGAGTTACACCCCCTTATTAGTGTATTCTAAGTCCTGGTTGTATCCATTATAGGCGGGGAAAGAGATTCCATGGTAGGAGGCCCCCAAAAACGAATAGATGTTTTGAGTGACTTAGAGTTCTCTCCATCTCTTTCCGGCCTTGTAAGCCCTGAGTCTTGAAATAGATTAAAAAGCTTTCAGATTCCCAGGCTTTCGCCAATCTTTTTAGTTACGGTAGTTTTTTCTCCGTTGGAATGGAATCAAAGGGATACGGATATGATTACTGCTCAACTTACTCCTCAATACTAGCTTCTTCCTTAACATACCGAGGATCTGTTACCGGTGAAAATCTTGGTTTAGGAATGGCTTACCCAGGTTTAGTAATGCAATTTAACTCAGGACGTATAAGAAGATGCACCCAATCAAAGTCTTTCTTCTATATCATCTAGATCATCTAGGGCACGAACGGTATATTCTTAGTTGTTTTCCCCAGTCTTAGCCTAAGTATTGTTAGTGGAGTTACCTGGCCATTCTTCCGGCCTGTATGGTATCAACTAAATAGAATGAGTTTCCTCCGAAAACTGAGGAATTGATTAGACAAATTGAAGTCTAAATCTTAGTAGCACAAATTACACTCTCAAGATTAGTAACCCAGTTCAGGATTTTAATCTCTACATACGTAATTTAAACAACTGTGAATAAGTCCTATCCTATCTTAACATGAGGCCGTGTATTTAAATACTGTGTATTCAAATACTACTGACTTTGATTCCCCAGTAACTAATTAGAAGCCGACTCTTTCTCCTGCTAACTACTTTAACCTACTTCCGATTGATCTATTCCCCGATGCAGCTACTAAAACTTTTTTTAATGACTTAAGGACTTACGATTGCTCTATGCACCGGACGGGATCAGAGATAGGAGCTAGATGGAGGAATATCAAGGATGGACGTGTAACCCAATCCAATAGAAGTGTATAAGTAGGCCTTTCTATCAATCTATGCTTGTAAGTCAGTCTATGCTATGTAGGTGTATTAGTTGTCTGAACAAAGACTCATAAGCACGATTTGACTCCCTCTTAAAGGCTTGCCTTGGAAGAGAAATCTTCATACTTGCTTCCTTCTCAATCTATAGGGCTTAGGCCCAGGGTTCCTAGTTGTGTTGAGAGTCCCGGTTTGGATCTGTCTTAGTTACCTTCGAGCTCAATAGCCGAAATAGACAGAACTCAACCCACTATTGAGGACTAGGCAGATCATAGGAAAAGATTCTATGGGATTGGAAATGGAATTACAGGGCATAGGCAGTTATTCGAACTTCCTAGCCCTTCTTCCCATGGTAATTAAACTGTCAAGATTATAGCAGCTCTCTTCTATGTTATTTATACTGAGTTACGGATCTAAGTAACGCCAGCCTTAGCCACTCTTAAGTGGCTTTCATACTTAGTTGCTGTTCTCTTAGGCTTAACTCCCGTTTATCTGTATAAGTTGTATAAGTAAGGGATTAACCAGGTGTTGGATGAGAAGCAGCCTAGGTGAGATCCATTTGATCTGTTAGCTGCTAATGGATTCTATCGTCATTTCGACAGTGAAATAAATCTTCCGAAAGACAGCAAAGACAGTAGTAAGCCCTGGTAAGGAAGAAGATTCGATTCTAAGGCATTTATTCTAGCTGATAAAGTAGCTGATTCTAGAGTATGTTTCCGAGGGATTAGGAAGAGCCAGGAGGATTTAGCCCAGAGGAGAAGAGAGGATCCGATTCTCGCTTTGCCCCCGAAAGAGTCAGAATCCATTCTGACTTCCAGGCCATTTCATTCAACTGAAGCTAATTCTACTGCTACTGTAAGAGTTCCGGGTGAAGTTCATAGAAAGAGGTTTTCATAGGACCTAATTCCAAGGTATTAGGAAGATCTTCTACGGGACTCAGAACTGATACATAGTCTTTCTATGTTTACCGCTTCGAAAGGAAATCATAAACAAATGCCCTTTTTCTTACTTTTTATATGATATATACTTTCTATTATTGTATATTTCAGATTTACCGTGGAATCTATTCTCAGGCGCGTTAGAGAGTAAATGCAGTAGTCTCTTCCAGCCTCGAAGCGGATAAAAAGGATCATCGAACAACAACAAATAACCCTTGGGCTCGGAAAAGTACGGCAAAAAGAAGTTTCTGTCTTGTTTCCGGCTTCTAAATAACAGTACGGGAATGCAAAAAAATCGAAAGAATCTTCCTGGCCTCTAAGACTTCCGTGGCTTAGATTACTATCAGAAGTTCCCGAGGAGCTGAGAAGAGAGACCATAGCCAATTAGAAAACTCATGCGCGAAGGATGTGAAGTCTACATTTTTTTACTGCTGATATATATCTAGACCAATCTTTTAGCTATCCTTCTACTCGCCTGCCTACCTTCATCCTTATTCTACCTTTGTTAGCTCGGAGCTTCTCTCTTGGCTAGCGATCGTAAGGGCTTTGAGAGCATTGTCAGCCTGAAGACGGACGGGCAATCGCCTAATCCAAAGGCAGTAACAGGATGCGGCAGAGACGGTTCAGCGGCCCATCGAAAGACGGTCCGGGCTGCGAAAATGAAGACCCAGCCTTCGGGTAGTCCCACTTTCTGGTTCCCCTGAACACCTCAATGCTAGATCAGCCATTAAAATGCATTATATATATATATATTTTCCTTCTTCATCACTAGTTAACGAATGTTGGCTGTAACCGATTGTTAACACTCAATCAAGCACGACTTGAAAGTCAGGATAGATGAATCTCTCAGTTAGTACGTTTTAAACAAGCACTCGCTCCTCTCCTGTAAGTCGACTATCTTTGTTCGTCGATCTTCTTCTACAGTAAGGGGCGCCTCCCTCCCCCTTACCACTCTTTTCCACCCTCTGACCAACAACTCGTAATATTAAAATATCTGAAAAAACAAAAGCTTTGGCTTTGTGGGGAAGAAGGGGTCTCCTGGTTAAAAGAGCCTCCTATCCGGACTCTCCCTTATCCTTATCAGGCAGTTCAGAATTCTTTTTCGCCGAACCGAAGACCCTCAACTTAACCCCTCGCCAACTGTACTCAAATGAAATGTCAATTCCTTCCTTAATGGATCGATCCATTATCTCAATCCGATCCTTTCTATGGATGAATAAAGCCATTATTAAATAAAATAGAAAAAAACAAAGAAGAAGAAACCACGCGTTGGGGTTCTTCATAAAAGAAGTGGATTTTTCCATTAGAGATATGAGTTGATCCATAATGAGTATTAGATTGAAGTTCTCTTAAAGAAGACCGCCAACTCCTATCCCGAAGATAGAAAGCGCCCGGTCCTCTTCTCTTGTGTCGAAGTGTAGTGTAGTGTGGTGAGGTTTTGCCTCACAGAAAGAGTGGGAGAAAAAAAGGAAGAATTTCGAATCTAAAAATCAAAAGAGATTTTTTTTTCCCCAACGACAAAGGAACTTACGGGCGGGGCATTTTCGGGGACTAGCCCGCTTCCCATTACTCAATAGGGCAATTCCTCGCACATAATTAAGGGAGCCATTGAAAGGTGACTAAAACACCAGAAACGGGGACTACCCGAGCTAATGATAGAGGCAAGAACACTTTCCGGCCAAGTCCCATTAATTGATCATAACGATATCGTGGAAATGCTGCACGGACCCATATATATAGGAACAGAAAAAGAATCACCTTGATACTAAACCAGATCGAGCCCGGGATCTTCTTGGAAATGGGAAGATCTAGGATAGGCGGCCAACCTCCTGGAGAGAGCGATGTGCATAGACCAGGTGAGTAGGGATGCAGCTCCGTGGACCGCTCGTCGGGCCTGATAGGTGGTGGTATCACACCCTTCTCAAAGGAACCGTACGTGACACTCTCGCGTCATACGGCTCCGTCCCGGAAGCAGGACCTTCCCTTTCCTTTGACCAACGGGTCCTCAAACCTTTATGATTTCGTGCCGAACCTGGTCTCCATCTTCGAACTTCTCGTTCGATGAGACCCCAGGTCTCGCTGTTTCCGTTTTCTAGGTCACGCCTTAACCTCGTTAGAAAGCGGAGTTGGCTAGCTGCCGGCATATCTTTTACGTCACCGGCCACATAGTCCGCAGCGTCTTTCACTGCATCGCATTTGCCGGGGCTGAATCCCCTTTCTTGAGCGATCGCCTTCGCTCGTTGGCAGAACGCCTTGATGCGTGCGTCTAGTTTGTTGGGGTGACACTCCGCTTCTTTATACTCTTTGGAGGCGAGAAACTCCCGTTCCCTTCTCCTTTCTTACTCTTCCGAGGATGGTTCAGGGGGAGCCGGTTCCGCCTCCGGCTGAGGAGGGAAATTTCAATCGATAGGCGGTAGCTTCGACGAGCTGGGACGTGGAAGTGAAAACCCTAAATTTTAAACCCTACCCTTCTTTGCTACTCACTATCTAAGGAG